ACTATTTCATATACCGAAAAAAGGTACGATACGGCAGGTTCGGGATTGATTCCTGATAATGGATTAGATCGCACCAATATCAATCCTTTTTATTCCAAAGTGAAGATTCCATTAGTTACCCAGCATCAAGGAACTATTGGTACGTTGTTGAATCGAAATAAGGAAGGCCAATCTTTGAGAATTTTGTCATCATTCAATTGTTTTCGAGTTGGTCCATTCAACGGTTCGAAATATAACAATGTGGCATCGAATCCCATAATCCCAATTAGGGGTTTGTTGGGTCCCTTAGGTACAATAGTACCTAAAATAGTGAACTTTTATTCATCTTATCATTTAATAACTCATAATCAAATCTCGTTAAAGAAATATTTACTACTTAATAATTTTAAGCAGACTTTTAAAGTACTTCAAGTACTTAAATATTGTTTAATAGATGAAAATAGGAGAATTTATAATCCCAGTCCATGCAATAACATCATTTTGAATCCATCCCATTTAAATTGTTGTTTTCTTCATCACGATTCTGGTGAGGAGACATCCACAATAATTTGCCTTGGGCAATTTATTTGTGAAAATGCATGTTTATTTAAATATGGGCCACACATAAAAAAATCTGGTCAAATTTTAATTGTTCATGTTGACTCTTTAATTATAAGATCAGCTAAGCCTTATTTGGCCACTCCAGGAGCGACTGTTCATGGACATTATGGAGAAACCCTTTCTGAAGGAGATACATTAGTTACATTTATATATGAAAAATCCCGATCTGGTGACATAACGCAAGGTCTTCCAAAAGTGGAACAAATCTTAGAAGTGCGCTCGATTGGTTCAATATCGATGAACCTTGAAAGGAGAGTTGAAGGTTGGAACGAGCGTATACCAAGAGTTCTTGGAATTCCTTGGGGATTCTTAATTGGAGCTGAACTAACCATAGCCCAAAGTCGTATCTCTTTGGTTAATAAGATCCAAAAGGTTTATCGATCCCAGGGGGTACAGATCCATAATAGACATATAGAGATTATTGTACGGCAAGTAACATCAAAAGTGTTGGTTTCAGAAGATGGAATGTCTAATGTTTTTTTACCTGGAGAACTAATCGGATTGTTGCGAGCGGAACGAGCAGGGCGTGCTTTAGATGAAGCAATCTGTTATCGGGCAATTTTATTGGGAATAACGAGGGCTTCTCTGAATACTCAAAGTTTCATATCCGAAGCAAGTTTTCAAGAAACTGCTAGAGTTTTGGCAAAAGCTGCTCTACGGGGTCGTATTGATTGGTTGAAGGGTCTGAAAGAAAATGTTATTTTGGGGGGGATTATCCCTGTCGGTACTGGATTCAAAAAATTAGTGCACCGTTCAAAGCAAGACATTAAAATTCATTTGGAAATAAAAAAGAAAAATCTATTCGAGTTGGAAATGAGAGATATTTTGTTACACCATAGAGAATTTTTTTGAACCAAACAATTTTCATGGGACATCACAACAACCATTTACGCGATTTTCCTAAGAAGAGATTCATTCTTTTTACTTTAACTATTTGGTTAGGTTGGTCCAATTATTTATATTAATTTAGTAATAAAAAAATAAGTAATTAAAAGAAATTAATGGTTTGGACTATATATCAAGGGTCAATCCACGGTAGAAGGTTCCGTCGGAACAATTATTTATTTCAGGGTATCTTGTCGCTTTTTTTTTTTATAAAAAAAAAAAAAAAAAATTAAAAGAAAGCGTGGGAAAGATGACAAGAAGATATTGGAACATCCATTTGGAAGAGATGATGGAAGCAGGAGTTCATTTTGGTCATGGTACTAAGAAATGGAATCCTAGAATGGCCCCTTACATCTCTGCAAAGCGTAAAGGTATTCATATTATAAATCTCACTAGAACTGCTCGTTTTTTATCGGAAGCCTGCGATTTAGTTTTTGATGCAGCAAGTCGAGGAAAAAACTTCTTAATTGTTGGTACCAAAAATAAAGCAGCAGATTTAGTAGCATCAGCTGCAATAAGGGCTCGATGTCATTATGTTAATAGAAAATGGCTCGGCGGTATGTTAACGAATTGGTCCACTACGGAAACGAGACTTCATAAGTTCAGAGACTTAAGAGCAGAACAAAAGATGGGGAAACTCAACCGTCTCTCTAAAAGAGATGCAGCAATGTTGAAGAGAAAATTATCTACTTTGCAAACATATCTGGGCGGGATCAAATATATGACTGAATTGCCCGATATTGTAATAATCGTTGATCAGCAAGAAGAATATACAGCTCTTCGAGAATGTGTCATTTTGGGAATTCCGACGATTTGTTTAATCGATACAAATTGTGACCCAGATCTCGCAGATATTTCGATTCCAGCCAACGATGACGCTATAGCTTCAATCCGATTGATTCTTAACAAATTGGTATCCGCAATTTGTGAGGGCCGTTCTAGCTATATAAGAAGTCGTTGATTATGTTATGATTAAGAATAATAATTAATATGATTGGGTAACTCGATCGATTTATTGGATCGGTTACTATTCTTGAACTTTAAAAAGAGATAGAGATAAAAATGGGGATCATTTATATTATGTTATGTGATTTTTTAGTATCCTAAATATTTAAATTTATTGGTATCCTAAATTCAATTTGTATTAAAAGATGATTAATGTTGGTGAGTTGAGAAAGAGATGGTTGAATCAAAATAATTCTTTTTTTCAGTTCGATTTCTGTCAGAGGACAATATGAATGTTATACCATGTTCCATTAAAACACTCAAAGGGTTATACGATATATCAGGTGTAGAAGTAGGCCAACATTTATATTGGCAAATAGGAGGTTTACAAATTCATGCCCAAGTACTTATCACTTCTTGGGTCGTAATTGCTATCTTATTAGGTTCAGTCATCATATCTGTTCGGAATCCACAAACCATTCCGACCGACGGTCAGAATTTCTTCGAATATGTCCTTGAATTTATTCGAGACTTGAGCAAAACCCAGATTGGAGAAGAATATGGCCCTTGGGTTCCCTTTATTGGAACTATGTTCCTATTTATTTTTGTTTCGAATTGGTCAGGTGCCCTTTTACCTTGGAAAATCATACAGTTACCTCATGGGGAGCTAGCCGCCCCCACAAATGATATAAATACTACTGTTGCTTTAGCTTTACTCACGTCAGTAGCATATTTTTATGCGGGTCTTACCAAAAAAGGATTGGGTTATTTCAGAAAATACATTCAACCAACTCCAATACTTTTACCAATTAACATCCTAGAAGATTTCACAAAACCTTTATCTCTTAGTTTTCGACTTTTCGGGAATATATTAGCTGATGAATTAGTAGTTGTTGTTCTTGTTTCTTTAGTACCTTTAGTAGTTCCTATACCTGTCATGTTTCTTGGATTATTTACAAGCGGTATTCAAGCTCTTATTTTTGCAACTTTAGCCGCGGCTTATATAGGAGAATCCATGGAGGGTCATCATTGATTAGTTTTCGAAAATAAAATTTTTTCACTTACCCGAAGTCATGCATGATTCCAAATACGCACTTGGTTGGGCATATATATATATATATATATATATGTATATATATATATATATATATATATATATATAGTAGGAGGGAAGACAGACGATATTACGGAATTGGAAAAATATGGGTTAGGGGGTCAAGTCAAACTAGACATATGTAATGTCTATAAGTCTAACCCTTGTATATTTTTCGAAAAATTCTTCTAGAATCCGATTCAATATAAAAAGAAAATGCGGGCGGTTTACGTTATGAAAGAAACAAATGTATATGTGATATTAGATATTTACTAGTTATATAGGGATTATCCCTATGGACTATATATTATATATTTATTATATTTTATTTATTTTTAATTTCTTTCCCATTATATTATTAATTATATATTTATATATTTATATTATTATTATAATACTATTTATTATTACTATATTGAATGTTGATTCTTTATATTTTTTTTTTTTAACCACACTGCATTTCGTTTAGATGGATTACAATACAATATAAGTCTTTACTTTTTCGTCTGTAATTGTAGATTGAATGAAAAAACAGATGAACGTACAGATATAGAAAGTAAGTAAAGAACGAAGAATTGAATGAAAGAATGGTTCGAAACTAAGAAATGCAATAAGTGGAACTATATGCATATGAGTTTACAAAGATTTGATCATGGGTAGAAACTAAAAAAAAAAAGAGATATCGAAGTCATTCTGACGATTCACTAATATTATAATTTCAATTCAGAGTTTTTAATTACTTTGACCCGATAGATCGTAGTGATAAAATGTAGTGATAAAATAAGTAATAATTCATTGGTTGATTGTATCATTAACCATTTTTTTTTGGTGCGAGGAACCTATCATCATGAATCCACTGATTTCTGCCGCTTCCGTTATTGCTGCTGGATTGGCCGTAGGGCTTGCTTCTATTGGACCTGGAGTGGGTCAAGGTACTGCTGCAGGCCAAGCCGTAGAAGGTATTGCGAGACAACCAGAAGCAGAAGGAAAAATACGAGGTACTTTATTACTTAGTCTAGCTTTTATGGAAGCTTTAACAATTTATGGACTGGTCGTGGCATTAGCGCTTTTATTTGCGAATCCTTTTGTTTAATTTAATCCTAGAATGAAAAATGTAAAAAAGTACGTTATGCGCTTCTTTCTTAGTCTTAGTTTATTTTATTAACTTGGACTTGCCGTTTGCTTCTTCTAATTATATCAACACTTTAATCCTAACAATTACTTATGAGACAATACCCCGGGAAGGGCTTATTTGAGGATGAGGAATTCACGGATCCGATCGCTTTCTTCCTTCCCATTCCCACCCTTAGTACAAGGGAAACCCCTTACTAAGAAACGTTTCAACAAACGAAATATTTTGTAATTGGTGTGAGGCCTAAGACCTAACCTAATAAGTATCTTAATTATGGAGAACTTATAAAAATAATAAATTTATAAAATTATAAAATACTAGATGATTTAATCTATTCCCATAAAA